GTTCCAATGGTGAAACAAATAAAAAAAGAATTGATGAAAAAACTAAAAATCCAATTCATTTTTTTTCAACTATAAGAAAAAGAAAGTCTATTTTTAATAAGAATTCACAGATTTTTTGTGACCTCTCTTCTTTGTCACAGGCATATGTATTTTACAAATTATCACAAACTCAAGTTATCAACAAGTATCACTTGAATTCCATATTTCAATATCACGGAACAATTCCTTTTATTAAGGATAAAATAAAATATTTTATTGGAGCACAAGGAATATTTCATTGCGAATCAAGGCATAAGAAACTTCACAGTTTTGGAATGAATGAATGGAAAAACTGGTTAATGGGTAATGATCACTATCAATACGACTTATCTCAGACTATATGGTCTAGATTACTACCACACAAATGGCGAAATGGAATCAATCAAAGTTTTATGGTTCAAAAAACAAACCCAATAAATTTTGATTCATATAAAAAAGACCAATTAATTCATTACGAGAAACAAAACAATTATGCAGTGAATTCATTACGGAGCCAAAAAAATAAATTAATAAAAAACTACAAATATGATCTTTTATCAAATAAATATATTAATTATGAATATGAAGATAAGAAGGGTTCATATATTTCTGGGTTTCCATTACAAGTAAACGCAGCCCGAGGGATCCTCTATACTATAGATAATCCTGAATTTGATTATTTACCAGCAGATATAGATTATTTACCAGCAGATATAGATCTTAGTAATTATTTACGAAAAGATTCTATTATTGATAGGAATAAAAATCCGGATAGGAAATATTTTGATTGGAGAGCTTTTAATTTTGGGCTTAGAAAAACAAGCGATATTGAGGAATGGACAAATGCCAGTACCAACATAAAAAAAAATACTAAGACTCGTTATTATTATTATCAAATAATTGATAAAATTGATAATAAAAATAATCTTTTTAATCTCACAATTCATAACCAAATCAACAACCCAGCAGCCAATCAAACAAAAACATCTTTTGACCGGAAGGGAATGAATGAAAAAAGACTAAATGGGCCTATATCAAATTGGGAACCTTGGTTTTTCCCAGAATTGGGGTTATTTTATGATGTATATAAGACTGAGCCGTGGATCATACCAATCAATTTACTTCTTTTTAATTCGAATATAAAAGAAAACAATCTAACAATTACCCAAAAGCTAAAAAAATGGCTTGAATTAGAGAATCTAAATCAAGTTGAACAAGTTGAATTAGAGCTTGATTTAGATTCGCTAAATCAAATTGAATTAGAGAATCTAAATCAAGAAGAAAAACAAGAGCCAATCCCAGGATATCTTGGATATGATCCATTAGAAGACTATGTTGAAGAAGATTTGTGGGGATCAGACTCAGACGTTCTTGAATACATCGAGGAAACTAAATATATTTCCCGGTTGATGTTAAAACTCTTCCTGAAAAGATATTTTCTTTTGAAATTTCAATTGAAAACGACTTTTTCTTTGAGCCAAACAGCAACCAATAATTTAAAGATATATTGGCTACTCCTTAGATTGAGAGATCCAAATGAAATGGCTACAGCTTTTCTTCGAAGAGACGAAATAAATCTGGTTCCAATGCTGTTTGGAAAGCCAGAGTTTATGACTTTTTTCAATTTGGAAAAAGGGGGACTATTAGTTATTGAACCAACTCGGCTATCCACAAAATGGGATGGACAATGGATCATGTACCAAACCATAGCTATTTCACGGGTGCATAAGAGTCAGCACCAAACTAATCGAAGATGTCAAGAAAAAAGAAATGTTGATAAGAATGGTCTTAATGATTTTATTGTTCCTGAAAATATTTTATCTCCTAGACGTCGTAGAGAATTGAGAATTCAAATTTGTTTAAATTCGAGAAATGTCAATGTTGGGGATAGAAACCAAGTATTTTGCAATGGGAACAGTGCAAGGAACTGTGGTGAATTTTTTTATGAGGATAAGCATCCTGATGTAGATAAAATTTTTAAGTTCAAATTATTTCTTTGGCCCAATTATCGATTAGAAGATTTAGCTTGTATGAATCGCTATTGGTTTGATACCAATAATGGTAGTCGTTTCAGTATGTTAAGGATACATATGTATCCATGATTGATAATTAGTTGATGGTACATTTCCATGGATCAAGTGGTATATCCGGGATAGTAGATGAAGACAAACAAATAGACACACACGCCTTGTGTTATATTCTATTCTGGTACATGATACTGATTCAATAACTTTATCTTAGCTTAGCAATTATATCTAGTAATGAGTCGTCATAATCTTCTTATCTTAAGTTCAAATTCTTCTCTTTTGTGGGTTATAAATGTACCGCCCTTTTGTATCTATATCCAAAGAAAATTTTGCATTTGAATTCGATAAAAAAAGAAGTATATGAATAAATACAGATTTTTGTGTATTGTATGTATAAGAAATTAGAATGACTGGCATTATTATTACTGATCAGTAAAATCCATATCTGTAAAAAAAGGGAAAACTAATTCTTTTTATGGTAAAAAATTTATTAATTTCAGTTCTTTCGCAAGAAGAAAAAGAAGAAAATAAGGGGTCTATTGAATTTCAAGTATTAAGTTTCACCAATAAGATACGTAGACTTACTTCCCATTTAGAATTGCACAGAAAAGACTATTTATCTCAGAGAGGTCTACGGAAAATTTTGGGAAAACGTCAACGGCTGCTGGTTTATTTGTCAAAGAAAAATAGAGTACGTTATAAAGAATTAATTAGTCAATTGGATATTCGGGAGCCAAAAACTCATTAAGTGAATTTGAAGATTAGATTAGTTTGAATTATTGGATTTATTAGATTTTTATTATTTTATATTATACTTTAAATATTAAAATATTATTATAGATATATTTATTATTATTAAAATTTGATGAACTTCATTTCGGTTTCAGCACTTCATGGAATAATGAATCGGGGAAAAAATATATGACTGTACCAACTACAAGAAAAGACCTCATGATAGTCAATATGGGTCCTCACCACCCATCAATGCATGGTGTTCTTCGACTCATCGTTACTCTAGACGGGGAAAATGTTATTGACTGTGAACCCATATTGGGTTATTTACACAGAGGGATGGAAAAAATTGCTGAAAATCGAACAATTATACAATATCTTCCTTATGTAACACGCTGGGATTATTTAGCTACTATGTTTACAGAGGCAATAACGGTAAATGGACCAGAACAGTTGGGAAATATTCAAGTACCGAAAAGAGCGAGCTATATTAGAGTAATTATGCTAGAACTGAGTCGTATAGCTTCTCATTTGTTATGGCTTGGCCCTTTTATGGCCGATATCGGCGCGCAGACTCCTTTCTTCTATATTTTCCGAGAGAGGGAATTGATATATGATCTGTTCGAATCTGCGACAGGTATGCGAATGATGCATAATTATTTCCGTATCGGAGGGGTAGCTGCTGATTTACCTTATGGCTGGATAGATAAATGTTTTGATTTCTGTGATTATTTTTTAACAGGGATTACTGAATATCAAAAGCTTATTACGCGTAATCCCATTTTTTTGGAACGAGTTGAAGGGGTGGGCATTATTGGTGGAGGAGAGGCAATAAATTGGGGCTTATCAGGACCAATGCTACGAGCGTCCGGAATTGAATGGGATCTTCGTAAAGTCGATCATTATGAGTGTTACGACGAATTTGATTGGGAAGTACAATGGCAAAAAGAAGGAGATTCGTTAGCTCGTTATTTAGTCCGAATCAGTGAAATGGCGGAATCCATAAAAATTATTCAACAAGCTCTGGAAGGAATTCCTGGGGGTCCCTACGAGAATTTAGAGGTACGGCGCTTTGATAGAACAAAGGATTCCGAATGGAATGAATTTGATTATCGATTCATTAGTAAAAAACCTGCACCTACTTTTGAATTATCTAAACAAGAACTTTATGTAAGAGTGGAAGCCCCAAAAGGGGAATTGGGAATTTTTCTGATAGGAGATCGGGGTGTTTTTCCCTGGAGATGGAAAATTCGTCCGCCCGGTTTTATCAATTTGCAAATTCTTCCTCAGCTAGTTAAAAGAATGAAATTGGCTGATATTATGACAATACTAGGTAGTATCGATATTATTATGGGAGAAGTTGATCGTTGAAATGATAATTGATACGACAAGAGTACAAGCTATCAATTCTTTTTCCAGATCGGAATCCTTAAAAGAGGTTTATGGGCTCGTCTGGTTACTTGTTCCTATTCTTACTCCTGTATTGGGAATCATAATAGGGGTACTAGTAATTGTGTGGTTAGAAAGACAAATATCTGCAGGGATACAACAACGTATTGGACCTGAATACGCGGGTCCTTTGGGAATTCTTCAAGCTCTAGCAGATGGTACAAAATTACTTTTCAAAGAAGATCTTATCCCATCTAGAGGCGATATTAGTTTATTCAGTATTGGACCGTCTATAGCGGTCATATCCATTTTACTAAGTTTTTCAGTAATTCCTTTTGGCTATCACCTTGTTTTAGCCGACCTCAATATAGGGGTTTTCTTGTGGATTTCCATTTCAAGTATTGCTCCTATTGGACTTCTTATGTCAGGATATGGATCGAATAATAAATATTCCTTTTTAGGTGGTCTACGAGCTGCTGCTCAATCGATTAGTTATGAAATACCATTAACTCCATGTGTGTTATCAATATCTCTACGTGTGATTCGTTGGAACATGGACTTTTTTTATTTGACCTAATTTATTTGCATTTTCGTTCTAGGAAAAAAAGAAAGTGGAATGTATTGAATAGATATCCTCATTTTTTTATTCAACATTCGGGGCGATGAGCTAAACCAGATAGTTATATGAGTGAAAGAAAACAGCTTAGAAATTGGCAGTAAAAAGATTGAGTCTCATTACCTAGGTACAAGAGTTAAGCGGACATAAATATAAACAGTATAAACGGGTTACCCCAAGCAAGATTGGTTGATTAGCCATCATAGTTTGAAGCGGGTACAAAAGAGAAACTGTATGGAGTTTTTATTATTGTATGTATGTATTACCATACCGGAGATCGAATAAAAACAAGTGGACGGTTAGGAATACCAAGGTACACAAAGGATTAGTAATGGAGATAATGTAAGTAAATTATCCAAAGGGATATTTTAAAAGGAATCCTAATGGGGCTTTAAGTTAGTAGAAATGATCAAGCAGTACTTTCCCACGATCCCGATCCAGAGTATGCTCCTACCCACTAATTAAACAAATTACTATCAGGAACGAAGTAATCCTTTATTTATTTTTTTTTATCCAGATTAATACAGATAGAATTCTTATCATGATTCATGAACTAATATAATAGAATGTCTAATTCTTTGTCTAAAAGAAATAAGTCGAAATTTTTATTGAAACAACGTGATACAACGAGTATTTTATTGAAGTATTAAGTTATTACTGAACAAAAAATTGCAATTATAAAGAATGAGATCAATTCAGAAGCATTTGTTTTATTATAGCAGACAGAATTGCATTGGTCTAATTTCGGACTCTCCAATGTATCTTTACTCTATCTACTCTACAAGATAAGTAAAGTATATCGAGATAATATTGAACCAGTCCTTAGATTTATTTGTGGCCATCGAGGAGCCGTATGAAGCTTAAGTCTCATGTACGGTTTTGCAATAGCGATGGGAATAGTGATGTTATCACCGACTATGATTATCTAACAGTTCAAGTACAGTTGATATAGTTGAGGCGCAGTCAAAATATGGTTTTTGGGGTTGGAATCTGTGGCGCCAACCTATAGGTTTTACTGTTTTTTTAATTTCTTCCCTAGCAGAATGCGAGAGATTACCTTTTGATTTACCAGAAGCAGAGGAAGAATTAGTAGCAGGTTATCAAACCGAATATTCAGGTATAAAATTTGGTTTATTTTATGTTGCTTCCTATCTAAATCTACTAGTTTCTTCATTATTTGTAACAGTTCTTTACTTGGGCGGCTGGAATCTCTCTATTCCGTACATATTAAGTCCTGAGCTTTTCGGAATAAATGAAGTGGGTGGAGTCTTTAGAACGACCATTGGTATCTTTATTACATTAGCTAAAGCTTATTTGTTCCTGTTCATTCCTATCACAACAAGATGGACTTTACCTAGAATGAGAATGGACCAACTATTAAATCTTGGATGGAAATTTCTTTTACCTATTTCTTTAGGTAATCTATTATTGACAACCTCTTCCCAACTCTTTTCACTGTAAAGGCACAGCCTATTCTAGATTCATAACTTCTCTCAAACAAGAGAAAGAAACATAAAATTATTCATATATATTCAAGATATGTTCCCCATGGTAACTGGGTTCATGAATTATGGCCAACAAACAGTACGGGCTGCAAGGTATATCGGTCAAAGTTTTATGATTACCTTATCCCATGCAAATCGTTTACCTGTAACTATTCAATATCCTTATGAAAAATTGATCACATCGGAACGTTTCCGTGGTCGAATCCACTTTGAATTTGATAAATGCATTGCTTGTGAAGTATGTGTTCGGGTATGTCCTATAGATTTACCCGTTGTTGATTGGAAATTTGAAACTTCTATTCGAAAGAAACGATTGCTTAATTACAGTATTGATTTCGGAATCTGTATATTTTGTGGTAACTGCGTTGAGTATTGTCCAACGAATTGTTTATCAATGACTGAAGAATACGAACTTTCTACTTATGATCGTCACGAGTTGAATTATAATCAAATTGCTTTGGGTCGGTTGCCAATGTCAGTAATTGACGATTACACAATTAGAACAATTATGAATTCGACTCAAACCAAAAAAGCCGTGGGTAAACCACTTGATTCAAGAACAATTACCGATTACTAATACTAAGATTTAGTTTTGATTTAAAGTAGCTAAGATTTAGTTTTGATTTAAAGTAGCGCAGCTTCTTTCATCTTGCTTGGTCAATAACTAAAACTAAAATTTTAACAACTATGGAGTGCTGAGAATAATGAATTGCTTTGGATTGAAAATGGATTCATATATACTAAACATATATATTGTATATGGTATATATATAAACAGTTAATAATAAAAAAAAAATTGATTAATTTCGAACGAAACTTTCGGATAGAGAAATGGTATTCAATCATTCAACTAATTCAACTAATAAGTGTATCTATATCAATCCACACCCCATTAGATTTAATTCAATTAGGAACGTATCAATAGGGTAACTTCTTTTTTCCTGGTTTGGTCAATAGGGTTATAAAAAATTTCGACTTAAAATTTATCTCTTATTTTACATAGAATGGATTTACCTGGACCAATACATGATTTTCTTTTAGTTTTTTTTGGATTGGGTCTTATAGTGGGGAGTCTAGGAGTGGTATTACTTACCAATCCAATTTTTTCTGCTTTTTCATTGGGATTAGTTCTTGTTTGTACATCCTTATTCCATATTCCATCGAACTCCCACTTTGTAGCTGCTGCACAGCTCCTTATTTATGTGGGAGCAATAAATGTATTAATTGTATTTGCTGTGATGTTCATGAATGGTTCAGAATATTACAAAGATTTCCATCTTTGGGCCGTTGGAGACGGAGTCACTTCGCTGGTTTGTACAAGTATTTTTGTTTCACTAATTACTACTATCCCAGATACGTCATGGTACGGGATTATTTGGACTACAAGATCAAACCAGATTATAGAGCAGGACTTGATTAATAATGGTCAACAAATAGGGATTCATTTATCAACAGATTTTTTTCTTCCATTTGAACTTATTTCGATAATTCTTTTAGTTGCCTTGATAGGTGCAATTGCTATGGCTCGTCAGTACTAAATAATAAAAAAAAAAAAATTATTATAATATAATAGGTAATAATATAATAGGTAATAGGGACTTGTTCTTTTCTTTAAATTCTATTTATTGTTCATATTGAAATGAATCGAGATTGATGAGGAGTTGGTCAATGATGCTCGAACATGTGCTTGGTTTGAGTGCCTTTTTATTATCCATCGGTATTTATGGATTGATTACAAGTCGAAATATGGTTCGAGCGCTTATGTGTCTTGAACTTATACTGAATGCAGTTAATATTAATTTCGTAACATTTTCCGATTTATTTGATAATCGCCAATTAAAAGGAGCCGTTTTCTCAATTTTTGTTATAGCAATTGCAGCTGCTGAAGCAGCTATTGGATTAGCTATTGTTTCATCAATTCATCGTAACAGAAAATCAACTCGTATCAATCAATCTAATTTGTTGAATAAATAATGGTATAAATAAAAATATAGACTATTCGCCAATTAAAATTGGTATGTGCGACATAAGCCTACGGTGCTGTTTGCTAAAACGTGATAAATCAAAGTATCTTGGTACTCTTTTATGAGCAGATCCAGAACTAGATTGATTCTGGTAAATCTAAATCATTGATTCGTCTGGTGTCTAGAATATATAATTCATTTACTACTTTTACTAGATCGAAAATTTATGAGGTTAAAAAAATTTATAGATCCAATGTCACATTCAGTAAAGATTTATGATACATGTATAGGGTGTACCCAATGTGTACGCGCCTGCCCCACTGATGTATTAGAAATGATACCTTGGGACGGATGTAAAGCTAAGCAAATTGCTTCTGCTCCAAGAACAGAAGACTGTGTGGGTTGTAAAAGGTGTGAATCCGCTTGTCCAACGGATTTCTTGAGTGTCCGGGTTTATTTATGGCATGAAACAACTCGTAGTATGGGTCTAGCTTATTGATACGTTCCAGAAAATTCCACTTGAATCCATTTTTTTTTCTTTACCGACAAAACCCGTACTCGATAAATTATTTTCTTTCGAGCACGGGTTTTTCTGGTCAAAGTGTATCTTGTCTTTACCACGAATGATTTTCCTTGGTTAACAATAATTGTTGTTTTGCCGATATTCGCAGGTACTTTCATTTTATTTTTACCTCATAGAGGAAATAAGGTTATTAGATGGTATACTATTAGTATATGTCTCTTAGAACTACTTCTAACGGCCTATGTCTTCTGTTATCATTTCCAATTGGACGATCCATTAATCCAATTAGAACAGGATTATAAATGGATAAATTTTTTTTATTTTCACTGGAGATTAGGAATCGATGGACTTTCCATCGGACCCATTTTACTCACGGGATTCATCACTACCTTAGCTACTTTAGCGGCCTGGCCGGTTACTCGAGATTCGAGATTGTTCCATTTCCTCATGTTAGCAATGTACAGCGGTCAAATAGGACCATTTTCTTCTCGGGATCTTTTACTTTTTTTTATCATGTGGGAATTAGAATTAATTCCTGTCTACCTACTTCTATCCATGTGGGGAGGGAAGAACCGTTTGTACTCAGCTACAAAATTTATTTTGTACACTGCAGGGGGTTCTATTTTTCTCTTACTGGGAGTTCTGGGTATGGGTTTATATGGTTCCAATGAACCAACATTAAATTTTGAAACATCAGCCAATCAATCATATCCTGTGGCATTGGAAATAATATTCTATTTTGGTTTTCTTATTGCTTATGCTGTCAAATTGCCGATTATACCTCTACATACATGGTTACCAGATACCCATGGAGAAGCACATTACAGTACATGTATGCTTTTAGCCGGAATCTTATTAAAAATGGGAGCATATGGATTGGTTCGGATCAATATGGAATTATTACCCCACGCTCATTCTATATTTTCTCCCTGGTTGATGATAATAGGCACAATTCAAATAATCTATGCAGCTTCAACATCTCTCGGTCAGCGCAATCTAAAAAAGAGAATTGCCTATTCCTCCGTATCTCATATGGGTTTCATAATTATAGGAATTGGTTCGATAACTGATACAGGACTCAACGGGGCCATTTTACAAATGATCTCTCATGGATTTATTGGTGCTGCACTTTTTTTCTTGGCAGGAACTAGTTATGATAGAATACGTCTTGTTTATCTCGACGAAATGGGAGGAATAGCTATCCCAATGCCAAAAATATTTACAATGTTCAGTAGCTTCTCGATGGCTTCACTTGCATTGCCTGGAATGAGTGGTTTTGTTGCAGAATTGGTGGTTTTTTTTGGACTAATAACGAGCCAAAAATATCTTTTAATGCCAAAAATACTAATCATTTTTATAGCGGCAATTGGAATGATATTAACTCCTATTTATTCAGTATCTATGTTACGTCAGATGTTCTATGGATACAAGCAATTTCATTCTCCAAATTCTCATTTTTTTGATTCTGGACCACGAGAACTATTTGTTTCAATCTGTATCTTTCTACCCGTAATAGGTATTGGTATTTATCCGGATTTCGTTTTCTCACTATCAATTGACAAGGTAGAAGCTATTCTAGCTAATTACTTTTATAGATAGTTTTCATCAATAAGACATATAAAAATAAAAAGATACAAAAAAATCATTTTTTTTTTTTGTTCAGTTGTACAATGTACAATGAAAACTAAATAAGTCTTCTTTTTCCTTCTTTATCTTTAAAGTAAAAAAAAAAGAATTAAATTAATTGTAATCAGCTACTTTTGTAGCTTTTGAGAACCATTTGAATAACGTAGTGATTCAAATGGTTCTCAAAAACTCATAAAACTTTTATATGCTATTCCTATGTATTGTGTATTGTATTCGTAAGGTATTTTCCTCAATTAGATGTTAATGTGAATGAACCATAACTATGTAGCCCTATTCCTAATAGGTTTACTCCAAAATAGCAGATCCAAATTATAAAAAATCCCATAGAAGCCACAATTGCAGAATTCGAGCCTTGCAAATTTTCATTTGTTCTAGTATGTAAATAAATTGCGAATATTGTCCAAGTAATAAATGCCCAAGTTTCTTTTGGGTCCCAATTCCAATATGATCCCCACGCTTCATTAGCCCATACTGCTCCCGAAAGAATCCCTATGGTTAAAAATAGAAACCCGAGACTAATAATACGAGAACTCCAACAATCCAATTGCTGAATTAATTGATACCTGTGATAATTTCGAAATGAAATAAAACAATTGTTTTGTAAAACATTGCTTATTTTATTCGCGGATTGGATTTCGTCAAAGGGAAATCGACCAATCAGCAAATTATTGTTTTTATATTTACCAAATATATCTATATTTTTTCGAAATGTAATGACTAGAAGAGCTACTGATAATAATGATCCACACAGAAGAGCTGCATAGCTCAATACCATCATACTTACGTGCATCATTAACCACTGTGATTGTAGAGCCGGTACTAATATTGCGGATTGATGCATTTTAGTTAAAAGACCTGAAGTAGCAAATCCTTGGGTAAAAACAGCACTTGGTGCAGTTATTGCATTTAAATGATTCATATGGTTCCTAAAATGGGGAACCATATGAATAATGGAGAAACTCCATGACAGGAACATTAATGATTCATATAAATCACTTAAGGGTAAATGTCCCGAATAAATCCAACGAATAACTAATAATCCTGTTATACAAACAAAAGTAGCTACCATTCCTTTTTCCGACGAATCATATAGTTCTACGATTTCGTGGACTAATAAGTTCATAAAAAAAATCGTAATTACAATGGAAACAATCGACAAAGAAATGTGAGTTAATATATGTTCTAAAGTAAAAAATATCATAAAAATCCTAAAATAAAGATGTCCTCCAACATTGGAATGGAAATCCAGAATTTAATTCTATACCTATACATTATAGGAGTTATTCGAGTATTTATTTGACTCTGATTTTTTTATTTTTTTATAAGATGCCGCCACTCGGACTCGAACCGAGATGCTCTAGCACTGCTTCCTAAGAGCAGCGTGTCTACCGATTTCACCATAGCGGCTTGCTCTAAATCATAATAGCCCATCCATCTTCAATCGTCGAGATTGAAGGAGGCAATTCAATGCAATATCTTGAGGACACTTTTAAAAATAGAATTCAAATTCCTATTGCTATTTGAACGTTCAATAATAATTATCTGTAGTGTGGTGTGGGGCGGTGTTAGCTTTAAGAATGTAATGGCTTTTCGTGCGGTTTCTTATGGAATTGAAGAGTTGCAACTAGATAGTTCTGTTCTCAATCCATTCCCATTCCGAAATGAAAACAAAAAAGACATTTTTTTTTTTGTTTTTTTTATTGCAGTTCGCAAAGAACTGAAGTGACGAGTAACAAATTGACGGATATCATAGAGGTTACCGCAAACATAAGTTGTTTTATTGGAAGGAATATAAGCAACTCACTCAGTTTCACAACGAACTAGTTCAGAACTAATTCAATTAATGATTCCGAATACTGATTCCAAATAAATTAACTAAAATAACGAGGGCTTTTTTTATCAGGTTGAGTTATTGGTGGATTATAGAATACATATCAAAATCAAGTACTTTTTTGTGTATTTTACCTGTTCTATGGATCTAAATTATTGTAATAATAAATGGTTGAAAATATCAAACATATTCTGTATCTTCATAAATATCTTAGGTAATTATTATATTAAGTAATATAAGTAATAACTTTTAAACATTGACTTAATCTTATCATTTGATTGTAACTTCTTTATTTGATTTGAATATTTCAAATTTTCTATTTGAGTCTTTTCATATCTTGATTTTTTTTTTTGCTCCTTTAAAAATATATAAGAGCTGGTGAATCGGAAACAATTAAACAAAACAATTAATAAAAAAGGTTTAATTTTATTATGGAACATACATATCAATATGCGTGGATCATACCTTTCGTTCCCCTTCCAGTTCCTATAGCAATAGGGTTGGGGCTTCTCCTTGTTCCGGCGGCAACAAAAAATATTCGTCGTATATGGGCTTTTCCTAGTGTTTTATTACTAAGTATCGTTATGATTTTTTCAGCCGATCTGTCTATTCAACAAATAAATGGCAGTCCTATCTACCAATATGTATGGTCTTGGACCATCAATAATGATTTTTCCTTAGATTTCGGCCATTTGATAGATCCGCTTACTTCCATTATGTTAATATTAATTACTACTGTTGGAATAATGGTTCTTATTTATAGTGACAATTATATGTCTCATGATCAAGGCTATTTGAGATTTTTTGCTTATATGAGTTTTTCTAATGCTTCCATGCTGGGATTAGTTACTAGTTCCAATTTGATACAAATTTATATTTGTTGGGAATTAGTTGGAATGTGTTCGTATCTATTAATAGGGTTTTGGTTCACACGACCCCTTGTGGCAAGTGCTTGTCAAAAAGCCTTTGTAACGAATCGTGTAGGGGATTTTGGTTTATTTTTAGGAATCTTAGGTCTTTATTGGATAACGGGTAGTTTTGAATTTCGGGATTTGTTCGAAATAGCCAATAATTTGATTGATAATGATGGGACCCATTCTTTATTTCTTACTTTGTGTGCTTCCCTATTATTTGTTGGTGTGGTTGCTAAATCCGCGCAATTCCCCCTTCATGTATGGTTACCAGATGCCATGGAAGGTCCTACTCCTATTTCAGCTCTTATACATGCTGCTACTATGGTAGCAGCGGGGATTTTTCTTGTAGCTCGACTTTTTCCTCTTTTTACAGTCATACCTTATATAATGAATATAATTTCTTTGGTGGGTATAATAACAATACTATTAGGAGCTACTTTGGCTCTTGCTCAAAGAGACATTAAAAGAAGTTTAGCCTATTCTACAATGTCTCAATTGGGTTATATTATGTTAGCTTTAGGCATGGGATCTTATCGAGCTGCTTTATTTCATTTGATCAGTCATGCCTATTCGAAAGCATTGTTATTTTTAGGATCTGGATCCATTATTCATTCAATGGAAACCGTTGTTGGATATTCTCCAGATAAAAGTCAGAACATGGCTCTTATGGGCGGTTTAACAAAATATGTGCCAATTACAAAAACTTCATTTTTATTGGGTACACTTTCTCTTTGTGGTATTCCACCCCTTGCTTGTTTTTGGTCTAAAGACGAAATTCTTAATGATAGTTGGTTATATTCACCGATTTTCGCAATAATAGCTTGTTTCACAGCAGGATTAACTGCATTTTATATGTTTCGGATGTATTTACTGACTTTTGAAGGTCATTTGAACGTTAATTTTCAAAACCACAGTGGCAAAAAAAATAATGCGTTCTATTCAATATCCATATGGGGTAAAAAAGGACCTAAAGTGAGAAAAAATAAAATTTTTTTATCGCCAATGAATAATAATCAAAGGGATTCCCTTTTTTCGAAAAAAACATATCCAATTGATGTTAATCTACTAATAAATAGGATGCGACCTCTTATTACTATTAATAATTTTGCCACTAACAAAATTGCCGCATATCCTTATGAATCGGACAATACTATGTTATTTCCACTTCTTGTATTGGTCTTATTTACTTTTTTCGTTGGATCCATAGGAATTCCTTTTGGTCAAAGAATAGGTGATCATTTTGATATATTATCAAAATGGTTAACTCCGTCAATAAACTTGTTACATTCAAATTCTAACCATTATTTTGATTGGTATGAATTTGTAATAAATGCCATTTTTTCAGTAAGTATAGCTTATTTCGGAATTTTTATAGCGTCTCTTTTATATGGGCCTGCTTATTCATATTTTCATAAATTTAACTTAATCAATTTTTTTGTTAAAATGGGTCCTAGGAGAAGTCTCTGGGACAAAATCATAAATGTAATATATGATTGGTCATATAATCGTGGTTACATAGACATTTTTTATTCAAAAATCTTAAATAGGGCTATAAGAGGATTAACCGGACTAACTCATTTTTTTGATAAACAGGTAATTGATGGAGTTACGAACGGTATTGGTATTACCTGTTTCTTTGTAGCAGAAGTTATTAAATATGTAAGTGGAGGACGGATCTCTTCTTATCTCTTTTTTTACTTATTTTTTGTATCCATTTTTTTAGTAATTTCTTACTTATATATATAGTTTCTAAGAAGTTTATAAGATAAAGGATATATCATTATTTAGAATATGATATCATAAATAATATAAAGAAAATTTGTTTCTTCTGTTG